TATTTCATGAATCTAAGTGGAATAAGCAAAGTGGATTCCTTGTTAGTTAGTCGAGTTCCAATGAAAACCACACAATTGAAGGAAATGTCCGAATTTGCTATTTAGAAAATCAATAAACTAAGGTTTTGTCGTTCTAGATATCGGATTCAACGGAAACAATTACAGCAGTAGGGGGGGGGGAAATCAAAAAACAAGTCGAGCAAAATTATACAAAGTTATATATAAGTTGCTACCCCCCCCCTTAGTCTTTCTTTAATTGAATTTCGTTTGATTAGACGGAAGTTACTTAAAAACTTCCGCTTTCTTTAAAAGATTCTGAACAGTTCCTGTGGGTTGAGCACCTTTTTCAAGGAAATATAGAATAAGAGGAACGTTTAAATAAGTTTGATTCTTCATTGGATCATAAAACCCCACTTTTCTAAGATCTTTTCCTTCTCTTCGGCATCGAACATCAATTGCAACGATTCGATAGACGGCTCATTGGGATAAATGTAGATGACCAACACCCCCCCTAGAACCGTATAGGAAGTTTTCTCCTCGTACGGCTCGAGAAAAATGATTTGCTTCGAAGTTTTGTCTATGTATGCAATTCTAATAAATTAAATGACAAATGGGCCTAGAAAATCAATTAGACTCTGATTTCAGTCTTTTTTCCTTCCTGAAAATGAAAAAGAAACCATTCGTACTCATAACTCAAGTTGGATAACTCTCAAATAGCTCAAAGGAAAAATCTTTAGTCACTTTCATTTATTGAGTGGTCTTTAACCCCTTTTGTTTTGTTTGTCTTTTGTCTCGTTTCAAATTCTATTTGGATTCTTTAGTCTGATCCAATTAGTGAGACTATCGAGACAATTAAAAAGGTCTTTCCTTGTTCTTAGATCCTTTATCCTTATTTTAAATCATTGGGTTTAGACATTACTTCGGTGCTTCTTAATCCTTTCAAAGTGGCAGCAACATACCCCTTGTTTTGATTTCTTTCTATCAAAGAATCCTACGGACAGTTGATTCACGTGTGATACACTTTGAATCGAAAAAGTTTGCTAAATTCTAACAAGTCTTGCTTTTGAATTGGAAACTTGCTCGAATTGGATCCTTTCGATTTCTATATATGGAAGATACGTTTACGAAGTTGTTCCGATTAATTGGCATTAACCCTAGATCCTTGCCCCCGAGAAATGAATTAATCCTTTCTACTCGAGCTTCATCGTGGACTATTTACAACCCAACAAAAAATCGAGTGTAACAGAACAAACAATGTCGAGCCAAGAGCACTCTCATCCTTAGATAAATCGAAAATGGTGGATGGAAAAATCCACAACGGATCGTGTCCTTCAAGTCGCACGTTGCTTTCTACCACATCGTTTCAAACGAAGTTTTAACATAATATTCCTCTAATTTGGAACCGGTATGGAATTGATTCAATTATGGAATCATGAATAGTCATTGGTTCAGTTGTACATAGACATCATAATCTAGGCTTTTTCTTCTATATATGATAATATGATATGAAACGATTTTTCTGAAAAAGTCTTAGCAAGACAGCATCTTTCACATACATAAATAATATATAGATAATATAGATAATAGCAAGAAATCGAAATATATAAACGAATAACTCTTTTAATCTGCATCTTCAAGTGACTCAACAGGATAGATTAAACGATTTCCTACTTTTTGAGTACCAAATAAAGATTCCACTTACAAGCAATCATTAAAAATATTTAATAAAAATAGTTCTAATTGAAATTGAAAAAGTTTCCTATTTAGACATCATTATTTAATTTGAAGAAAATTGGACAATAAGCATGACGTTTGATCTTCATAGGAAGATAAGTCTTTCTTTTTGAATTGACTCATCACTTTTAAATAGATAAAAGAAAAACGAAATCCAATTTTTTTTCATGAGATGGATAAAAAAATGATCTAAGTTCAGATTTGAATCTTTATTCTTTTCATCTGATTACGAAAATCAAATTACGAAAATAAAAAAAATAAGGAGGGTTTTTCGTATCTATCAGATAGACTGAAGAGTTGTCACTGTTATAGATATTCTATTCTATAATATAGAATTTAAATAATTTAAGGTATCAAAAATCTTTTTCACAAAAACCGAAAAATTATTGTCATTGAAATAGAACGATACATACCATATAAGCAAAATATTTCCTCATTTTATATATTTTAGATGATATATATTTATAGATTTTGTTTAACATGGGATTAAGTAATATTTCACAATAATCGACTCTTATCATAAAGTGAATAAAAGGGTGATAGGGGAAATCACCCCTGCCTCAATTGTTCTGTAGATTTCCAATTTTTACTTAGAACCAAACACGAAATACCTAAATAAAATGAGATTCAAAGAAAATATATCGGCTCCATAACATATTTCTATATGATATGTAACTTGATCATTTGTTAATGAGATTCGAACAGACACAGATATTAAAATAAATACGGATTTACTCCTATCCACTGACTTACTTCTTTCTATAGTCATAATGGAGCATAAAAAAATGGATATGTACTGGGACGGAAGGATTCGAACCTCCGAATGGCGGGACCAAAACCCGTTGCCTTACCACTTGGCCACGCCCCATTTCAATTTCTAATCTACACTAAGAAACAATAATATTGGTATTGGTTGTTTGTCAACTCCAGTCCAAATATCTATATATCTATAGAATAGATTGGTACTAGGATTTTGATACATATAGATATAGAATTCAACTTAATTTATTGATCATTACATAGAATTCAATTAAGATATTGTATGAAAGTATGATTTCTTCTATTCTCCTTTGAGAATTGGAGGATTTTTGATTGGGTGGGTTCAAAGAAAAAGAAGGATTTTTTGTCTACCTTACTTACTTTCTTCCTTGTTCCTTATATCAAAAACTCAATCAAAATGCAATTATCTCCAAGAACAAAATGTCTGTTATGCTTAATATCGTTAGTTTGATCTGTATTAATTCTGCCCTTTATTCGAGTAGTTTTTTCTTCGGCAAATTGCCTGAAGCGTATGCTTTTTTGAATCCAATCGTAGATGTTATGCCAGTCATACCTGTGCTTTTTTTTCTCTTAGCTTTTGTTTGGCAAGCTGCTGTAAGTTTTCGATGAGATCCTTAATAATAATATCTTAGAAAATGCATGATTTCTTCGAGAAAAATTCTAACAATTGAGAAAATCAGATAAGTTTTAGAGTATGAATCCTAGATTAGCACACTGAAATTCTTGGATAGTCGCCATAAATCCGGCTTACCCCCATTTCCTCATTTTTGACCCCCTTTCCAGTGAAAGACCCTAACCCCATTAGGGTCTCCCACAATATCGAATTTGGATATGAAAGAAGTTTTTGATAATGAAAAACAAATGAATTTGTGACAATTCATGAAAAAAAAACCTGATTTCGTGGTGTCAAAATAGGATATGTGGTAGAAAAATGGAAGATCTATTCTCTTTTTTTTTTCCAAAAAATCATCTTGGAGATTGTGTAATGCTTACTCTGAAACTCTTCGTTTATACCGTAGTAATATTTTTTGTTTCTCTCTTTATCTTTGGATTCCTATCTAATGATCCGGGGCGTAATCCTGGACGTGAAGAATAAAATCCAAAAGGTTTTCCTTGGGAAATTTTCCAATTTTCTTAGAATTTTATCTATTCCACACGCTTAACTAAGATTTTCAAAATTGAAAAATAAAATAAAGCAAGTCATTAACGGAAACGGAAAGAGAGGGATTCGAACCCTCGGTACAAATAACTCGTACAACGGATTAGCAATCCGACGCTTTAGTCCACTCAGCCATCTCTCCCAATTGCAAAAGATAATTACTACATTACATTACACATAATGTAAGGAGTCTTTCTCTCTCTTTTTCTCTATTCTAAACTAAAAGAGGGGCTCGAGCCCGCCACTAATCGAACTAAAGAAAAATAAGGAAGACCTCCTTGTGTTGATTTTGTTCGAAAGGCCCTTGTTATTCTGATGGCCTGGCCTGGTCAGTACCTAGCCGGGCCTTTTTTTTTGTTCTAACGAATTATAGATAAATAATGATTTATCTGATATCTGATTTGAAAACACAAATATTTTTTTTATTATATTATTATATTCAATTGAATATTTTATATTCAAGCAACAACAAAAAGAATAAAAACTGTTTCCATTTTTTTTCTTGTTATATTTTATTTCATTTTCCGAACTAAAAAAGAAACTATAGATTCTGGACAATGCATTTTTCTGTTATGATTGTAGTGTTTTTTTTGATCCGTATCTATCTTCTTTCAGCAAAAAAGAAAACTTTAGTTATTTAATTTCAATTAAATGAAGCCTCTTTTCCGAATCTCATTAAATTTTTATCTACCCACGAAAAAGTTCAACACTCCAAGTTTGATGATTCTTTAATGATCCTATCTTGATCATGCTCAATTATCTTGTTCGACAAAAGCTCCATTTGTATACAATAATCATATTGTAGCGGGTATAGTTTAGTGGTAAAAGTGTGATTCGTTCTATTAGCCCTTTAATAGTTAAAGGGTCTTTCGGTTTTATTCATATTCCGATCAAAAACTTTATTTCTTAAAAGGATTTAATCCTTTACCTCTCAATGATAAAGTCGAGAAAAAAATACACATTCTCGTGATTTGTATCCATGAGTCACTTATAAATTGAAAAGTTGGATTATGAAATTGCGAAACATAATTTTTGAATTGGATCAAGACTTCCAATTGAATAAGTATGAGTAAAGGATCCATGGCTGAAGATAAAAAGTCAATTTCCAATCGTAACTAAATCTTCCATTTTTTTTGGATGTCTAAAGAAAGAAATTGAAGCAAAATAGCTATTCAACGATGTCTTTGGTTTACTAGAGACATCGCCATATTGTTTTAGCTCGGTGGAAACAAAATCCTTTTCCTTAGGATCCTCTCAAATAGAAATAGAGAACGAAGTAACTAGAAAGATTGTTAGAATCACCTTCTTCTAGAAGGATCATCTAGAA